CTTTTTAATAGAAATATCGATTTATAATGAATATCAATTTATTCGTATATTTATTTTAGTTCTTATATTTATTTGACTCTTTATATTATCGAATCTAATTATTCTATGTATAATTAATTAGAAATAGAATTGGAATAATATTTCAAAGATTTTATGAAATGGTGATTCGAATGAATGATTCATGAATATAAATATGAATCAAAACAAAAGATTCTATGGAATCATGAAAGAGGGATCTTTCCCTCAGATTTAGTCATACCATTAGATTGACAATTTCAAAAAGCTGTTCATACTATGAACATAGTATGAGGGGGGTCGGGTAAGTATGCCCCCATCGTCTAGTGGTTCAGGACATCTCTCTTTCAAGGAGGCAACGGGGATTCGACTTCCCCTGGGGGTAGGGTACTACGCAAGGAAGTTGATCATGGATTATCAATATGCCTGGAATTGATTCTTCCTGGGTCGATGCCCGAGCGGTTAATGGGGACGGACTGTAAATTCGTTGGCAATATGTCTACGCTGGTTCAAATCCAGCTCGGCCCAATAATTCACCGATCCACCATGAAATGAATAACCCATTTGTTGTTCCCCAGAAAGGCCTAATCGGAATACGGAAGATTAAAGAAAAGTGAGATTTTCTGATATATTTTTACCGCTGTTCATTTGCTCTATTTATTTTTTTCCACAAATTTAGATCTTGTTTGCTAATGATCCATCTAGATTCATATAAGGATCCGGAGGTATAAAGTCTAAGGTAAAGAATAAAATAAAGAATAAAGAAAAAAACTCTTTTTTTTTTTTCATTGAAAGTGAAAGATTGATTTGATTATCAATCAATTTCTAAAAAACGAAAGGATTACTAACAATTTGCAAGACGCTTCCACTAAAGTGCATATCCATGTGGATATCAAATATATCATGCGGATTTATGTTACAATACGACTATTCTAATTTAAATAAAATAGAAAGGGTTTGAATGAAATCATAAGAATATGTATGATGTATACTTTATTTGCTTGGGATTGTAGTTCAATTGGTCAGAGCACCGCCCTGTCAAGGCGGAAGCTGCGGGTTCGAGCCCCGTCAGTCCCGATGGATCCAAATACAATAAAAAAAATACATCAATTCATCTCTTCGTTTTCTTTGAAAGGGAGAACAAATAGCAGAATTTCATTCCCCTTGGGAATGCTCTCTTATTTTATTTATTTATTTTTTCCTTTCACATTTCTCATCAAAGAAATATGGGAATTCCCATTTATTCAACTAGTACCGATTGAAAGGCGAAAGGTATATGTAAATTAGTACAATTATTGGTAGAAGCATATTCAGGATTCCAAGAGATACCGTACGGAGTCCGTCTTTTTCGATTATTCCCGATCTGTGTAATGTAATAGAGTACTATATGTTTCAAGTAGGACATACAAAATAAAATTTAACATAGTAACCTTGATATAATACTTTTAAGATTAAAGGTATATCCCTTTCTATTTCTAACTACGATTTTGTGTAACCTCAATTACTAATTTCAATTAGTAATGCGAATTTGAAACAATTTATCTCATTCAACTTTCACACTGAATTTTTGATATATGTGCATCCTGTAATTAATCCAAGGAAATAGTATATTAATAAAATAAAAAGAAAGCTCAAAAAAGAAGGATCCCATCTCTCTTTCTCTCTTAGCGAGGGCTATCTCTCTTAGTGAGAGTGAGGGAATGAATAATCTTTTTTAAGTTTAAGGGTCCTGCCGAAGAAAGAACAGGGTTTTTAATGAATTTGATGGAATACTATATTTTTTATACCCCGGCTTTCCTTATTATATATTATACTTATACTTCTTTGTTTTCCAAGAAGATTAGATCATTAAAGATTAAAGGGAGGTTCGAACTTACCTTTTTACATTTTGCTTCTATTGTTTATTTTATTGGGTTTTTTATAACCAATGTAAGTAAGTGTAAAGGAGGTCATATGATATCTCATCAGATGCTTAAGGGGGGCGTACTTTATAGAAACTGTAGTTTATAGAAACTAAAGAGTGGAATAGAATGATAAATAACGTAAAAGAATTATTGATCGGATTCATAATCCAAATTGCAATTCGGTATGGATAAAGGATCTTCCTATGTTATACTATTTAATTCTCGACGATGAATCAATTAATTTGATAGCTCAGATATTGTTATTCATAATATTGATCTGATTCGATATCATCGAGATGTAATTCATACCATTGAATATTGCATTTACAGGCGAAAGGTTTATCAGCTCTATGGGATTAAATCCCGAGTTATTTCAAATTAAATAAAAATGAAACGATGAGATTATGGAAGTAAATATTCTCGCATTTATTGCTACTGCACTGTTCATTCTAGTTCCGACTGCTTTTTTACTTATAATATACGTAAAAACAGTCAGTCAAAATGATTAATTTGACTTAAACTTGACTGTTTCGTTCTTATCAATGATTGAAAAGAAAAAATAAAAATGAAAAGTATTCCAATTTCATGTCTTAAATGAAACAAGCGGACTAGAATTATCAGTATGGTAGAAAGATTCATATATTTCTTTCTACCATACTTATTATATTATTGTAGTATATAAAGTTTTACTGTATAAAGATAGAGGTTTAATATAGATCAATCCACAATATATCTATCTTCATAGATATCAATTACATATAGATATAAATTCCATACATCTATGTACATAGCGTACCAATTCTATTTCTTTGCTTTATCTATTTAATTTGTGTTGATTGCAATTATCAATATAAAAAAATAGAAGGGCAACTCTTACTTTTACGGTTCTAATTCCTAGACTTTATGATTCTTTTCAATATGAGAATCCTGGTATCCACCGAAAGAATCAAATCGATGAAGTAAAAAAAGTATAGGCGTATATTAATAAACGAGAATCACATAATTTTTTTTTTAGCATTCCGAATAAATAATTGATTGAGCAGTTGACAGATGATCCGGGGGTTCGGTTCCATGGGGAACCTCTTTGGATTTCGAAAAGGATTAGTAAAGCACACTCATTTTTATTTTTAACGCTTGAACCGTGATATGAAATGAGTTCAATAAAGCAAGCATAGCATAAATCGAATTTATAAAATAATACAACAAATAATAAATAATAAATAATAAAGCAAGCGGTAACGCGCAATATGTGACTTGCCCAAGGCAATATTTTATTATGTGGAGTATTTCGTTGGACAACCACTATGCCTATGTTGTTTCCCATAGAGAGTCTGTATCCACTTAATAACATAACCATTTTCTCTTTGAACAGTAAAAATAAAAAAAAAAGGTGGAAACCAAAAACAAATAAAAAAAAGTAAAATAAAAAGGGCTTTGCAGAACGATCTATAAAACAATTGATATGGGTTGAGTTTGATTCCTCAACTCAATTAGTAGTACCTCTAGAGTCCACTTCTACCCCATACTACGAGTGAAAGAGAAAATGTAAAGACTACCATTAAAGCAGCCCAAGCGAGACTTACCATATCCATGTGAATTATATCCCCTATCTCCATAAATATGAAGGAATTATTCCATTACCCTTCCCTAATCATTATTATGTTCACTAATCACTAATAATAGTGGAATCGCTGGCGCGGAGTCAAAAGTTAAGTGGATTATGACCCAACACCATTGATGAAACAATTCACTAAACTCACAATTCTAACCGGTTTTTATATTATATTATTTAGATCGGAAAACGGTAAGAACAAGCAAAATACGTGGATACCCAGTTTCAGGGGAATGTTACTAACATGTAGGAATAATAATACCTAGTCTTTCTTTTGTTGACCTTCATTTCATTATCATTAAGTAAAAAATATAAAAAAATAGAGTCAAGATAGATCACTATCTATCACATATCCCTATTTCTCATTTTATCCAATCGTTACGTCTCTCGCTTGTCTCTGCGAAATAATGGGACGATAGTCTATTACATTATTGACTGGGGTAGGGGTTACAGAAAAGAAAGAATTTCTTCTTGTACTTTCTTTATAACTTTATAAAAGAATAATAAGTAAAAATAATATAATATATAAGTAAAAGTCGATTATCTATTCAATTATATCATATTAAATTGATTGCCGCAGCACTTAGAGAATTTCATGAGTCTGTATACAAACATACAAACAAAGTATCTTTCGACTTTTCCGCAACGAATAATTCCATTCCCCGTTCGTCTATCCAAATAAATTCAAGATTCAATTAATAAGCATTAGTAATAGAAGAGTTGTCATATCAAGATTTAACGATCCCTTTTCAATATTCACTAATATAATCTTTCCGCAAGGATTTACATCATTTTAGAGAACAGAACCGCCGGAGATGCTTATAGAATCAAGCAAGTATCAAGAGGACTCTCCCCCCCTTACTTCTGCTGGAAAAGTTTGTTAAGTTATATCAGCAAAATATAATAAGGTACGCCGATTTTTTTTGTTGATTAGGCGACACCCAGATTTGAACTGGGGAAAAAGGATTTGCAGTCCCCCGCCTTACCGCTCGGCTATGTCGCCAAAACGGTACAAAAAAATATATGAAAATATTCCACTTTTTTTTTTTCGGGGGGGGGGAGGGGGGTATTCGTTTTTGTACTTGTATCTGGAATCCTCTTTTATTTAATAATCCCCTTTCCTAAAAAAAAGAAATACTTACCTTTCTCTTTGGATTGGATATATATCTTCGATTGTTTGTATAGTATCTTAAAACAAACACAATATTGAAAAAAAAAACCTCCCCTTTTCTATTGAAAAACCAATTGTGTATTTTCAGTCACAAAGCAAAACTTCAGAACAAATTGGAACCATTAACTATTAAATGTGAATTAAAATTTAGGAACGATTCCCGGGTTTGAATAGAAAATTGTGTTTTACTAATGATATAATAAAATCCAAACTGCTACGTAACTAATTAATCAATAAAGAAATCCTTCTCAATTTCAATCATAATAATAACAGCAATTATGAATATATGTAAACCCCA